TATTGAGATAGGTAAACCAAGGGACCCCCCTGAGAACCGTATATGAGAATTTCATCTCGTACGGCTCAAACAAAAATACTCAAATACAGGTTATTTCGAAAAAAACGGATATGTGTAATAGAAAGTTTTAAACTTCTTAACTTAATCTTATGATTCCAATCTTTTTGGAAGATAAAAAAAAAATAGAAATCCAAAAGAAAGCTATTCTTTGTGTTTATAATGCCAAAATTTCAAGTCGGCTCACTCGTCTTTTCTCTTGATCCTTACCGGCCTCTTGAATTTTCTATTATATACTTCATTTTTTGTTTTTTATTTGTGTATGTAATACGATTTTACTGTAGTTTTTTTTTATTGATAGCAATTTTCTTGTTAAGACCCTATAGAATCAATTTAAAAACCTCAGATTCATACCAGAACCACGATGATTTCCAAGGAAAACCTTTCCTTGAAGTCCAAAAATTCCCTGAGTAAGAACTGCTGGATCATCACTTATTCAATGAATAGATATAATGAAAAAAAAATACCCAGAAACTTTTGTACTTTTCAAACCTTGCAAGTCCAAGAAACTTTTGTACTTTGATCAAAATAAAGATAAGCGGCGGCAGTTTAAAATTTAAAGAATAAAAATAGTTCCATTTATTTTTCTAAATTGATTATTCTAACTCTTTCATTTTTTTTCGTCTGGTTGCGAGGTCTAAATATAAATATTTAAGTATGAATCATAGTTCTAATACTTTAGAATCTATTTCTTTTCTATATTCTTCCGTGCTCCAGATACTAGAATAAATATCTGACGGGGTAAAGCCATCTCTATCAAGAGAAGATGACGTATCCGTTTTATGTTCTGTACTATCAATAGGATCCATTTTAACAAGTCACACACTCATATTCCGGAAATACAGAAACAAAGAAGTTTCGCGGTCGAACTACCAAATCAATAAAGGAGTGGGCTAAAAATTAACGATCTAAATGCGAAACTTTACTTTCTATTGAAAAGCAAGTTAGTCGGTTCTTGTTAATCTAATTCTCTAATTCATAGAAATTTGGTCCAGTAAAATGGACGAATTATAAATCTCTAAAATAATAGAGAGAAATACCGCAAATAGAGCCATTGCAATCGCCATCAAAGGGGTAGTTCCCCACCCCGGAGCTACTTTTCCATATTCTGAATTCAATGGTTTTAATAAATCTCCTACAACAGTTCGTATTGGACCAGATCTAGAACTACCCTCAACGGTTTGTGTAGCCATAAATCCTATTTTTTTTATTGAGATCTCTTGACTTTGTCTACCATTCCGCCGTATAATCTTACCCTATAGATCCAGATCCATTGTAGTCTTGATATTGTATAATCATGGAAACAGCAACCCTAATTGCCATCTCTATATCCGGTTTAATTGTTAGTTTTACTGGGTATGCCCTATATACTGCTTTTGGGCAACCCTCTCAACAACTAAGAGATCCATTCGAAGAACACGGGGACTAGTTGAAGTAATGAGCCCCAATATCGTAATATTGGAGGCTCATTACTTCAATTGAGATAATTAAAAATCATTTCGTCTTTTTAGTCGGAACTATAGGGGGTTCTCTAAAAAAGATAGCGAAAAAAATGATTCCTAGAGTCGAGACTAAGAGGAATGTATAAACCAATGCTTCCATAGATTTGATCGTGGTTTACAATTATAGCTTTCATACCTGTTTTGGGGGATTATCTCCTGGATAAAGAAAAAGAAAGAACAAGAGTAAAACAAAATGGAATGATTGAAATCAAGATTTATATAGTTCCCTATATCAAATTCAAATAACAACAAAAAAAGTCGAATCGAAAAGGAACAAACCTATTTCTATCAGACTACCTGTTTTTTTGTAGTTGGATCTCCAAGTTTTTGGAATGCTCCAAATTCTACTTGAGCATCCAAATCTGGATCAATACCAGCAAAAACATCTCTGAACAAGGTTCTAGCACCATGCCAAATGTGGCCGAAAAAGAAGAGCAGAGCAAACGACGCATGTCCAAAAGTAAACCAACCCCTTGGACTGCTACGAAAAACACCATCCGATTTTAAAGTAGCACGATCTAATTCAAAAATTTCACCCAATTGAGCACGTCTAGCATATTTTTTCACAGTAGCAGGATCACTATAACTGACTCCATTGAGTTCGCCACCATAGAATTCAACAGTGACACCGACTTGTTCGACACTATACTTCGATTCTGCCCTTCGAAAAGGAACATCCGCTCTAACAATTCCGTCTCCGTCTACCAAAACAACCGGAAATGTTTCAAAAAAAGTAGGCATACGACGTACAAAAAGTTCACGCCCTTCTTTGTCTCTAAAGATAGGATGCCCTAACCAACCGACGGCTATTCCATCTCCATTGTCCATTGAGCCCGCTCTAAACAATCCCCCTTTTGCCGGATTATTGCCGATGTAATCATAAAAAACTAATTTTTCAGGAATTTTAGACCAAGCTTCTGATAAACTTTGATTTTCGGCTAGCCCAGCACCAACTCTTCGATATATTTCTTGCTGGAAGTATCCCTGATCCCATTGGTAACGAGTAGGACCAAATAATTCAATCGGTGTAGTTGCTGAACCATACCACATAGTTCCAGCAACAACAAAAGCTGCAAAAAATACAGCAGCGATACTACTAGAAAGTACGGTTTCAATATTTCCCATACGCAATCCTTTGTATAAACGTTGAGGTGGACGCACACTAAGATGGAAAAGGCCCGCTAATATGCCCAACGTCCCTGCTGCAATATGATGAGAGGCTATTCCCCCCGGAACAAAAGGATCAAAACCGTCCACACCCCATGCGGGATTTACAGATTGTACCCTTCCAGTTAGTCCATAAGGATCAGATACCCATATTCCAGGACCAAATAATCCTGTTACATGAAATGCTCCAAAACCAAAACACCCCACCCCTGCTAGAAATAAATGAATTCCAAAAATTTTTGGCAAATCCAAAGAAGGTTTTCCAGTACGTTCATCACAAAAGATTTCTAGATCCCAATAGACCCAATGCCAAATAGCCGCCAAAAAGCACAAGCCCGAAAACACAATATGTGCCGCGGCCACACCTTCGTAACTCCAAATACCCGGATTCGTTATAGTCCCTCCTGTGATATTCCAACCACCCCACGAATTGGTTATTCCTAAACGAGTCATGAAGGGTATAACGAACATACCCTGTCTCCACATTGGGTCAAGAACGGGGTCAGAGGGATCAAAAACTGCTAATTCATATAGAGCCATCGAACCGGCCCAACCAGCAACCAGAGCTGTATGCATTATATGGACAGAAAGTAAACGGCCGGGATCATTTAATACAACCGTATGAACACGATACCAAGGCAAACCCATGAAAATACCTCTTCTATCAACAAAAAATAGACACTATGTAATTTTATTGCACTGTAAAAAACTATCCCATGGACCTTCCCCTTTTAGTAAATTATCTCGCATTAAAGAATGAATATATATTTGTTCTTGTTTTTTAGTAACAATGGGACATTCTATTTGTAGGAATAAAAAGAAGCAGATCTATTCTATATCCGATAAGTAACAATACGCAATGGTGGTGGGGGCTTACTATGTTATCTCCTCACGTTCTCACGACAAAGCAAAGTAAGCTAGACAACTGCATCTTCTTGCATTTTTGTTTATGCCAATTGGAGTTCCCAAAGTCCCTTTTCTAGTGCCGGGAGACGATGAGGCATCTTGGATTGATTTATACAATCGACTTTACCACGAAAGGCTTTTATTTTTAGGTCAAGAAGTAAACAGTGAAATATCAAATCAATTGGTTGGTCTAATGGTATATCTCAGTTTAGAGGACAAGACCAAAGATTTGTATCTGTTTATAAATTCTCCGGGCGGAGGGGTAATATCTGGAATCGCAATATTTGATATTATGCAAGTGGTAGAAGCAGAAGTACAGACAGTATGCGTAGGATTAGCCGCTTCAATGGGATCTCTTCTTTTGGTAGGGGGAGAAATTACCAAACGTCTAGCATTCCCTCACGCTTGGCGCCAATGATTCTTATTTGTATAAAAAAAGAAAAGAAGACTATGCCTACGCTAATATTAAGTAAAAAAAGCATGGCACCTCGAGTTCGATATGCAAAAATAATTTTCTTTCTAAACCACTAGATTAGATATCGAAAGAGGAAGTATGAAAAAGCGGTATTTACGATTTTATCTGATCTATCGGGAGCCTTTTTTAGTGTCACAATCTTTTTTTGTTTTCAGTTTTCATACCAGAAAACTTTTAACAATCTTTTTTTTTAACTTATTTGAAAAAATAAAAAGAAACTTTGGGATTGCTGAATAAAAAACTAGACGAAATAAAAGAGCAACGGAATCATCATAGTCTTTTAAAAATATTCTCAAACAAAAAAGAAAGGTGGTTATTGGATTATTTACTGATCTGGGTCTGATAGACCCGGTATATTTTATATTTCTTCAATGGAAGGTCAAAATAAATTTCATATTTATAGTAGAGCCGTATGCTATATAAAAAATCAAAAAGATGCCTGCCTGTACGGCTTTAAATTGAATTTGTTTCTTTGTCTTTATATCCCTTACCTTATAATCCAAGATTAGGAGAAACCCTTATTATGTTATACTCTCAGGGTAATGATCCATCAACTTGCTAGTTCTTTCTATGAAGGACAAATAGGAGAATGTGCGCTGGAAGCGCATGAATTACTGACAATGCGTCAAAATATAACAAATATTTATGCACAAAGAACAGGCAAACCCTCATGGCAGATATCCAAAGACACGGAAAGGGATCTTTTTATGTCAGCAGAAGAAGCCCTAGCCCACGGAATTGTTGATATGGTAGCGGATTCTTAGTAATTAGAAAAAAACTAGCCTAATTATTTGGTTAGGATTACTGTTGATGTGCCCTCGGTACAGGGTGTTATTTTTCATTATAAATTTTATGAACAAGACAACAGGAGACGGGAAACCATTCTTTGAAGTGGAAACCAGTATGGAGGGATCTAAGGCATGAGATGGCATTCGAACTTCCCCCGAACAATAAAGGGGTTTTTCTCAAGGCGTTGACTTTATGTATTATTCTGTATTTGTTAATTGTTAATCAAAATGATTAACAAAATAATGAATGAAATATTCAAAAGGATAAAAAAACTAATAAGCAGGAAGAAATGGATTAAAAACTCTATAAAAATAAAAACTTTATTTTGATTCTACTTATTATATTGATGACGTTTTTAAAGAGGAATTTCCTAGGTACCTAATTAATTGTTATTCTATTCCACCTCTTAGTATATATCCTCCTTAGAGAAGGAGGAATAAAAATATTATGTTTTTTAGATTCTATTCCATCTCTATGGAATAGAATCTAAAAAACATAATTACCTGGTTAGGATTGATACAAACCAGCCCAATTAGTCATTTCCGGAGGAAGAAATGAACCCTAAAATAACATATATAGCAATGGTATGTCATTCGATTTATCTTTTATATGGCCTTTCTAAGTCTAAGGAGGAATTTCCTAGGAAATCTATGAAAAAAAAACATTGATCAACTTGGTAAAGGTGCGGAAAGAGAGGGATTCGAACCCTCGGTAAACAAAAAGCCTACATAGCAGTTCCAATGCTACGCCTTGAACCACTCGGCCATCTCTCCTACATAATGATTATGCCCCGAAACCGAGTGAATAGTGAGGCATTCATATTCCATTTGCGTAGGCGCACACAATTAATTGAAACTAAAAAAAAAAATTTATCAAAAAACCCCTACTTCGAGGCCTGCTGTAAGATAAAGTAATTTGATTAATAAGTCCATTTTTACGTTATTTCGTACTGTATTGTACAATTCCTTTGTTTGGGGGATTCTTTTATCACGCGATAAAAAATGAAATTATAGAATGGATTGCTACCTATGACTAGATCTCGGATAAATGGAAATTTTATTGATAAGACCTTTACCATTGTAGCCAATATCTTATTACGAATAATTCCGACAACTTCGGGAGAAAAAGAGGCATTCACTTATTACAGAGATGGTGCGATTTGATTATTTTTTTTTTTTTTTACCGATCTTAGTCTTGGAGAAAGATCTCTTCTTCGGAGAGAAAGCAAAAAATTTTGAAAAAAAAAACCTACGCTTGCTGAAGGTGAAGTTTGGAAATAAAACGATTAATCCCTTCTGTCGTGTATTCCCGATTAATGCAGCCTCGTATGCTTCAATTTTAGGTTTATAGTATTATTTATAGTATTAAGCGAAAGGTTATACCTATACCTATGGGGTTAGGTTAATCCTACTCCACTAGTACCAATAGGCGGCATGGGGGAAGAAGCACTACGCTTAGGAATCAACAACATGAGAAAACTTTGTAAAAAAAAAAACCTTCCTTTCTGATCGGGATTGGGACTAACTAGAATGGTTGGGACAATAAACATCCATCTCGTTCGTATTTTGGATACCCATAGAACCATCGAAGACTGTTGAAGTGACTAATTCCGGGAAATTAAGCGGCGTTGAGGACAAAGTAATTGTTGAAGTTACAATTTATCCAGTAATAACATACTTGATGTTAATAAAAGATCCTTTACAGGAAGGTTGGCTAGAGATTTCGTGTAAAAACACTAGTCCCACTCAGTTGATAATGAGAATATTTCAATCTTTTTTGATTTGATTCCACGGGTGTTTATCATTATACACATAAAGGAGGAGCCGTATGAGATGACAATCTCACGTACGGTTCTGGAACGGAGATTCTTTGAACCGAATGACGACCGTAACGGATGTCGGCTCAATCTGAAGGAAATTATGCGGAAGCTTTACAGAATTATTATGAGGCTATGCGACTGGAAATTGATCCCTATGATCGAAGTTATATACTTTATAACATAGGCCTTATACACACAAGTAACGGAGAACATACAAAAGCTTTGGAATACTATTTTCGGGCACTCGAACGAAACCCTTTCTTACCTCAAGCTTTTAACAATATGGCTGTGATCTGTCATTACGTGCGACTATCTCCACTATAGAAAAAAGAAAAGAAGAAACAACTCCACTAATACTAATAAATACTAGTAAATACTAGACAAAAAAATAAAAAAAAAAAAATAGGCTTTCTACATATATATATCGTTCGAAACAACGATTTTTATGAGCTGTAGCAAAGAAATAAACTTCATAGAAGTCAAAATATGAAGAAATAGAATATATATGCCTAGATATTTTTTTCTATGGATAAAAGATCTAATTGATAGAGGAAGCACCGTAAAGATCAATTAACACGGTTTTTGGCCGATACAACAAGAACTGCTTACTTATATAATCATAGATTAGGAATCGACTTATGTAATAAAGTGGATCCCCTAAGGTTTTGAGCAGCGGTGTAGTATCAGATCCCAAAGATAGTAAGTCTTTTCTTATGAAGAAAAGTCTTTCTCCAAGATTCTATAGAAATGAATATATCATATAGGAAAGTATATGATATATGAAA